CCCTTCCCTTTTTTCGGAAGAAAAGGAGGATCCGGACAAAATCGATGAAACGGAAGAGATCCGAGTGAATGGAAAGGAAAAAACAAAGGATGAATTCGACTTTAAAGAGACACGCTATAAAAATAAACCCGTTTATGAAACTTATTATCTAGATGGGAATCAAGAACAACAAAATTCGAAGTTACAAATATTTAAAGAAAAAAAATTACTAAAAAAATTAAAACATAAGATACATACACTAAAAGATAAGAAGAAATTCGACCGCCCCCTACATATTTGACACCCTCTCCTACGAAAAAACTCGCAATACCTACCCCATTAGTAATTCCATCGATTACTCGTCTATCAAAAAAATGAGTTAGTTGAGCCAATGTTCGTATACTCTTAGTTAAGGATATTTTATAAAAAACATCTATGTAACCGCGATTATATGACCAATTATATATCACATTTATTATTTTACCCCCAAAAACTTTTATTTTATTAGGAACCTTTTTAACAAATGAATTAACTAAATTCAAATTTTTTAAAGATGAATAAACAGGCTTATATAAAACGAATGCTATAAGTATTCCGAAATAAGCTATACTGACTGAAAAAATTGCGTTTGTGAGAAATTCATACCAATCAACAGAGTGGATTTGATTTTGATGTAAAAGGTTTATGGACGGAGTTAACAACTTCGATAATATATCTAAACTAATTCCTTCCTTATTGAAGAAAGGAATTCCTACGGTCCCAACGAATAACGTAAAAAAAACCAATACAAGTATGGGGAATAACATAGTATTGTCAGATTCGTGGGGATATGAGAAAGTTTTTTTAGTGCCAAAATTAGTAATACTAATAAAAGGTTGCACCATGCTTCTTACATTTTCATTACTATCAATTTGATATGTGTTTAAAAAAAAAACTCTTTCATTATTTTTCATCATTAATAAATCAAATAAACGAAAACTTGTTTTCATAATTTTAGGCCCTTTTTTACCCCATAAAGACATTGAATAGAAGGAGCGGTTTTTTTTGCCACTGTAATTTTGAAAATAAAGGTTTAAATGTCCTTCAAAAGTAAGTAAATAGATCCGAAACATATAAAAGGCAGTTAATCCTGCCGTAGAATAAGCTATTATTGCAAAAATTGGTGAATACAACCAACTATCATTAAGAATTTCATCTTTGGACCAAAAACAAGCAAGGGGTGGAATACCACAAAGAGAAAGTGTACCTAATAAAAAAGAAGTTTTTGTAATTGGTACATGTTTTCTTAAACCGCCCATAAGAACCATATTCTGACTTTTATCTGGAGAATATCCAACAATAGCTTCCATCGAATGAATAATAGATCCAGATCCTAAAAACAACAATGCTTTTGAATAAGCATGAGTAATCAAATGAAATAAAGCAGCTCGATAAGAACCCATCCCTAAAGCTAACATCATATAACCCAATTGAGACATTGTAGAATAAGCTAAACCTCTCTTAATATCTTTTTGAGCAAGAGCTAAAGTAGCTCCTAAAAATAATGTTATTATACCTATCAAAGATATTAGGTTTAATATGTACGGTATACCTATAAAAAGAGGAAGAAGCCGAGCTACAAGAAAAATTCCTGCTGCTACCATCGTAGCAGCATGTATAAGAGCCGAAATAGGGGTAGGCCCTTCCATGGCATCGGGTAACCAGACATGAAGGGGAAATTGGGCCGATTTAGCAACTGCGCCGGCAAATAATAGGAAAGCACATAAAGTAACAAATAAAGGATTAACTTCATTATTGTAAACCGAATTATTGAATATTTCAAATAAATCCCGAAATTCAAAACTGCCTGTTATCCAATAAAAACCTAAAATTCCTAATAATAACCCCAAATCTCCGACACGATTAGTTACAAACGCTTTTTGACAAGCATTCGCCGCACTGAGTCGGGTGAACCAAAAACCTATTAATAGATAAGAACACATTCCAACTAATTCCCAAAAAATATAAATTTGTATTAAATTAGAACTAGTAACTAATCCCAACATTGAAGTATTAAAAAAACTCATATAAGCAAAAAATCTCACATATCCCCCATCATGAGACATATAACTGTCACTATAAATAAGAACCATAACACCAACACTCGTTATTAATATTGACATAATAGAAGTAAGTGGATCAACCAAGCAGCCAAACTCTAAAGAAAAATCATTATTGATGGTCCAAGACCATACATATTGATATACAGAATTGTTATTTAGTTGCTGAATAAAGAACTGGGCTGAAAAAAGCATAACTGTACTTAATAATAAAACACTCAAAAAAGCCCACATACGCCGAAGATTTTTAGTTGCGGTCGGAAAAAGTAGAAGTCCCGCTCCTATTAGCATAGGAACTGGAAGTGGAATGAACGGTATGATCCATGAATATTGATATGTATATTCCATATAAAAAAAAAAAATTATCTTAAATTAATTGTTTCTGATTCACCAGTTCTTATTTCTTTTCTTTTGAAAGCGGTCGATTAATAAAAAAAAAAATTAGAAATATAAAATGAAATAAAAATAGAATTTTCCATACTTAATTATTCGGAATCTTTCCAAACTACTTCAAATATTTCCAATTTCAAATATTTCAAATGAAGATGCAGACTAAGGGTTAGGGTTAGTCAAATAATATGAACAAGTTACGAGTTAAAAATAAATATGTACGTTAGTTTATTAATAGTTTATTATTAATATTGAATGGTTTTATTAATATTGAATGATTAATAATAAACTATTGAGTAAATTTTTATGAAGATAAAAACAAAAAATGGAAATTTCGATCTAATTATTACGTATTACACTAATTTATTTATATCAATAGAGCAAGGATAAATAATGACAGAACAAAATTATTTAATATGAATCATAGGGCTCACAACTTGAATCATAAAACCTATTTTCTATAAAGCAAAACCTATTTATTGCTGTTTTGTTCGGTTTATTCCCAATCATTAAGGAATTCTTTAGAACAAATTGATTGTCTGCCATTACAATACAAACGATTTGTAGGAAATGTTCCAACCTTTGTGTATATAAAATAAAAAAGGAGGGCAAAAAAATAGCTTTTTGAAAATTTTTTATATATTCAAGTAACTACTAGGCTTGTGCTCATTCGAGTTTGAAAATCTCAATTAAGTGTACTCTTTTTTCGAACTTGACCAATTTTATTAATATAATAGAAAAATTATTACCTTTTTTTTAGCAGAAGAGGGTTTAAACCTTTCAATCTATTTTATTACATGTAAGAATGTAACATGGCAAAAATAGAAAGCAAAGAATCAAATCCTTTTGTTTGTATTTTTTATCAATTTAACTTTTTAACTTTAATCTATTCGCTTTGACATAGTAGATCTTATTGTTCTTAGTAATATTTTAGACAATTTTTACATACACCCTAGGGTAGTGTAATTTAGAAAATAGCTAGCTAGAGATAGAGATATAGTAAAGAACAATTGATTTTGACCAATAACCAATAAATAAATGTCTTTCACATCCAACTGATGAACCGATTATCATTTTAAAATGGCAGTTCCAAAAAAGCGCACCTCTAGTTCAAAAAAACGTATTCGTAAAAATATTTGGAAAAGTAAAGGGTATTGGGCAGCATTGAAAGCTTTTTCATTAGCAAAATCTCTTTCTACCGGTAACTCAAAAAGTTTTTTTTGTGTGACGAATAAATAATAAAACAATAGACTAAATAATGTAAATTGGTCTAATTCAAAAACCAGTCTAATTTTTGTTATAATTTATTTATAATTTTTTTTTTTCTAAAATTTATAAGTTATCAAGATTATAAATAATATTAATCTAAAAATAATAGATAAAAATCTAATTACTATTTTCTTTTTTTTTTATTAAAAAAAAAATTCCATTCTCTAATGTTTTAACCTGAGCAATACCAATAAAAAATGGAATTCATTTTATTATTTTTTAGTAGAAATAATAAATCTGGCTGTCTACTGAATTCAAAAAATGAATTGTATTCTTTTTGCAAACAAAAGAATAAACGTAAGCACAAGGTTTGACCTTTTGTTTTGGTATGTTTTATGTTTTTCAAGATGGGGATTCTTATCTTCCCCATCGACTTGATTTGATAATCAATTTCGTTTTAGTTCTAGCCATGCATTGAAGTAAAAATTATGTAGTTACAAATGTTCTGTTTTATTTTCAAGAGACCATAACATAAAGTAATAAACTACGAAACGAAAAACCCCGTTATTAGTTAAGTTAAAAAGTGGATACCCTAAAATAAATACTAAACAAAATGATAAGATCATAAGAATAATTAATATTATTATATTCATGAAAACGTTTAGATTAAATGCCTAATTTTGAAACAAATTTTTAGTTATCAATTTGAATGTTTCAAAAAAAAAAATAGTTAATTAACCCCCTGAATCTAGACGGTTAAATAAAAATAGGTTATTATGATTTCGAATAAGCCGCTATGGTGAAATTGGTAGACACGCTGCTCTTAGGAAGCAGTGCTAGAGCATCTCGGTTCGAGTCCGAGTGGCGGCATGGGTTTTTCTAAAAGAGTAAGCCCTAATAATGAATTTAATGAATTCAATTCGCTATTTTAATTCCTATAATTGAGACCTCCTTTTTAATAAATTTTCTGATATTTTCAACTTAATAAATTTTATGATATTTTCAACTTTAGAGCATATCTTAACTCATATATCCTTTTCGATCATTTCAATTGTAATTACAATTTATTTGATAACTTTATTTGTCGATGAAATCGTAGGGCTATATGATTCATCCGAAAAGGGTATAATAGCAGCTTTTTTCTGCATAACAGGATTATTAATTACTCGTTGGAGTTTTTTGGGGCATTTACCATTAAGCGATTTATATGAATCATTAATTTTTCTTTCGTGGGGTTTTTCCCTTATTCATATGATTCCCTATTTTAAAAAACATAAAAACCATTTAAGCGCAATAACGACGCCCAGTGTTATTTTTACCCAGGGTTTCGCTACTTCAGGTCTTTTAACTGAAATGCATCAATCCGCAATATTAGTACCGGCTCTCCAATCCCATTGGTTAATGATGCACGTAAGTATGATGGTATTGGGCTATGCAGCTCTTTTATGTGGATCATTATTATCACTAGCTCTTCTAGTCATTACATTTCGAAAATTCCTAAGGATTTTTAGGAAAAGCAATAATTTATTAATTGAGTCGTTTTACTTTTGTGAGATTCAATACGTGAATGAAATAAACACTGTGTTACCAAACACTTCTTTGATTTCTTATCATAATTATTACAGATATCAATTAATTCAACAATTGGATCGATGGAGTTATCGTATTATTAGTTTAGGATTTATCCTTTTAACCATAGGTATTCTTTCGGGAGCAGTATGGGCTAATGAAGCATGGGGATCCTATTGGAATTGGGATCCAAAGGAGACTTGGGCATTTATTACTTGGATTATATTTTCGGTTTATTTACATATTCGAACAAATAAAAATTTTGAAAGTGTAAATTCTGCAATTGTGGCCTCATTGGGCTTTCTTATAATTTGGATATGCTATTTTGGGGTTAATCTATTAGGAATAGGGTTACATAGTTATGGTTCATTTACATTACAATCTAATTGAATTAAAGTACTTGACAATTAGAAGCCTAAGGCAGCATACGTATATATATGAAACCCACATGTAAACCATCAAGAACCATTTGAATCATTTCATTTCCATTACTTGATTCAAATGGTTCTCAAAAATGTCAAAAATATCGGGTTATCCGGTTATATAGTTATAGTCGAATTCTAATTTTTTTATTTAACTTAAAAGAAAGCCGAAAAAACTTTTTTTTATAATGAACAATTTTAAAAATCGGTAGATTAAAAATTTTTTTGGTTTATTGATAAAAACTATCTAAAAAAATTTAGATATAATAGCTTCGACCTTGTCAACTGATAATGCGAAAACTAAATCGGGATAAATACCAATACCTATTACAGGTAAAAGGATAGAAATTGAAATAAATAACTCTCGCGGTCCAGAATCAAAAAAATAAGAGTTTTTGGTATAAAAAAGTTTATATCCATAGAACATCTGGCGTAACATAGATAATGAATAAATAGGAGTTAATATCATTCCAATTGCCATTACAAAAGTAATTAGTATTTTTGTCATTAAAAGATATTTTTGGCTAGTAAGTATTCCAAAAAAAACTATCAATTCGGCAACAAAACCGCTCATACCCGGTAATGCAAGCGAAGCCAGTGATAAGATACTGAAAGTCGTGAATATTTTTGGAAGTGCGATAGCCATTCCGCCCATTTCATCGAGATAAACAATTCGTATTCTATCATAACTCGTTCCAGCCAAGAAAAAAAGCGCAGCGCCAATAAACCCGTGAGAAATTATTTGTAAAATGGCTCCGTTGAGCCCTGTATCGCTTATAGAACCAATTCCTATAATTATGAAACCCATATGAGATACAGAAGAATAGGCTATTCTTTTTTTTAAATTACGCTGACCAAGAGATGTTAAAGCTGCATAGATAATTTGAATTGTACCTACTATAATCAACCATGGAGAAAATATCGAATGAGCATGGGGTAATAATTCCATATTGATCCGAACCAACCCATACGCTCCCATTTTTAATAAGATTCCGGCCAAAAGCATACACGTACTATAATGCGCTTCTCCATGGGTGTCTGGTAACCATGTGTGTAAAGGGATGATCGGTGATTTGACAGCAAAAGCAATAAAAAACCCAATATAGAATATTATTTCTAAGGCTACGGGATAGGATTGATTAGCCGATGTTTCAAAATTTAATGTTGGTTCATTGGAGCCATATAAACCAATACCTAGAACTCCTATTAATAAAAAAAGAGAACCCCCAGCAGTGTACAAAATAAATTTTGTAGCGGAATACAAACGTTTCCTTCCCCCCCACATGGATAGAAGTAGATAAACGGGAATTAATTCTAACTCCCACATGATGAAAAAAAGTAAAAGGTCTTGAGAAGAAAATGGTCCTATTTGACCGCTATACATTGCTAACATTAGGAAATGAAATAGTCGGGAATCTCGAGTAACGGGCCAAGCCGCTAAAACTGCTAAAGTTGTGATAAATCCTGTCAGTAAAATGGGTCCTATAGAGATTCCATCTATTCCCAATCTCCAGTAAAAATCAAAAAAATCTATCCATTTATAATTCTCCGTTAGTTGCATTAACGGACCATCCAATTGGAAACGATAACAAAATGCATAGGTTGTTAGAAGGAGTTCCATTATGCATATAAATATAGTATACCACCTTATTACCTTATTTCCTCTATGAGGAAGAAAGAAAATTAAGGAACCCGCGGCTATTGGGAAAACTACAATTAGCGTTAACCAAGGAAAATTATTCATAGTAAAAACAAAATAAACTTGGACTAGAAAAACCCGTGCTCAAAATATATTTATTTTAAGCGCGGGTTTTTGTCGGTAAAGGTAAAAAAATCAAATGTTTTCAAGTAGGGTTTTCTGCAACGTATTAATAAGCTAGACCCATACTTCGAGTTGTTTCATGCCATAAATAAACGCGAACACTCAAGAAATCCGTTGGACAAGCGGATTCGCATCTCTTACAACCAACACAGTCCTCTGTTCTTGGAGCAGAAGCGATTTGCTTAGCTTTACATCCGTCCCAAGGTATCATTTCTAATACATCGGTTGGGCAGGCTCGCACACATTGAGTACACCCTATACACGTATCATAAATCTTTACTGAATGTGACATTGGATCTATAAATTTTCGAACGTTAGAAATTTTCGATCTAGTCAACTTATAAATGAATCATATATTTAGACACCAGATGAATCAATAATTTATCAGAAATTTTGAAGCAATCTATTTCTGGATCGACTCGTGCGATAGAGCCAAGATACTTTGATTTCTTACATTTTCAAAAACATTGATTACATTAAATGTATGGTCATATTAATTTGAATTTATGAATATTCTAATTTCTATGATTAATACTACTTATTCAACAAATTCGATTGATTGATACGAGTTGATTTTCTGTTACGATAAATTGACGAAACAATAGCCGGTCCAATAGCTGCTTCAGCGGCGGCAATAGCTATAACAAAAATTGAGAAAATATTTCCTTTTAATTGTCGGCTATCAAAAAAATCAGAAAATGTTACGAAATTTATATTAACGGCATTCAGTATAAGTTCAAGACACATAAGGGCTCTAACCATATTTCGGCTTGTGATCAAGCCATAGATACCGATAGAAAATAAATAAGCACTCAAAACAAGTACATGCTCGAACATCATTGACTAACTCCTTATCAATTTTTGATTCATTTCAATATGAACTGAACAATAATTCAATAGATTCAATTGACTAGAATATAAAGTCCGGAACAAGGGACTATATCGTATTAGTAATATATTCAATAAAATAAAAATAATTTTTGTTTTGAATTTTAGACATAACCAATTTTAAAATTTATTTTTAAATTGAAGATAAAAAAAAATGTAATAACATAGAAAAGAGTTAAGTTTTGGTTACTATTGATAATTCTAGAGATTTATTACTGCCGCGCTACGGCAATTGCGCCTATCAAAGCGACTAAAAGAATTATCGAAATGAATTCAAATGGAAGAAAAAAATCTGTTGATAAATGAATTCCAATTTGTTGACTATTACTTATTAAATCTTGCTCTATAATCTGATTTGATCTTGTAGTCCAAATAATCCCGTACCATGACATATCTGTAATAGTAACCATCAGTAAAACAAAAATACTTGTACAAACAGACAAAGTAATCCCATTTCCAACAGTCCAAAGATTAAAATCTTTGTAAGATTCTGAACCATTCATGAACATCACAGCAAATACAATTAAAACATTTATAGCTCCCACGTAAATAAGAAGTTGTGCAGCAGCTACAAAATAGGAGTTTAATAGAATATAGAATAAGGATATACAAATAAGAACCAGTCCCAATGAAAAGGCAGAATAAATCGGGTTGGTAAATAATACTACACCGATAGCTCCTAGTATAAGACCCGATCCCAGAAAGACTAAAAGAAAATCGTGTATTGGTCCGGGCAAATCCATTATATGTAAAATAAGAGATAAATAAATCGAAATGTTTTTCATGACCTTATTGAGACCTGACCAGAAAGTTTTTATTTTCTAATTTTTGACAAATTCCTAATTAAATCCTAAGAGATGCGACTAAATGTAGGTACAATTAGTGAGCTAATTTGATTCTTTATCTGAAGGAATAGTTCTAATCCTAAATCCTACATTTTTTATTTTTTAATATATACAGATATTTTAATTATTTAATTAATAGTAATAGATTTTTAATCCAAATTAAGACTCGATTTTTATCAACCAATCAACAGTTGGAATTTGTAGTTATTGACAAAACCTTTAATTTCTTTAACTTAAGTTCAAAATTGAACTCTTAAGTATTGTATTGTAAAAGTAATTGGAAATTATTATTTAAATCACGAGATTTACTTATTTTTTATTTGAGGCGAATTAAAAATTGTTCGAATTGTATAATCGTCAATTATTGACATTGGTAAACGACCCAAAGCAATTTGATTATAATTTAATTCATGACGATCATAAGTAGAAAGTTCATATTCTTCAGTCATTGATAAACAATTTGTTGGACAGTACTCAACACAATTACCACAAAATATACATATTCCGAAATCAATACTGTAATTAAGTAATCGTTTCTTTCGAATATCCGTTTCCAATTTCCAATCAACAACGGGTAGATCTATAGGACATACACGAACACACACTTCACAAGCGATACATTTATCAAATTCAAAATGAATTCGACCACGGAAACGCTCCGCGGCGATTAATTTTTCATAAGGATATTGAATAGTGACGGGTAAACGGTTTGCGTGAGATAAAGTAATCATGAAACTTTGACCAATGTACCTTGCAGCCCGTATTGTTTGTTGACCA